GACCAGACAAGTGACTCCCTCGCCTCGCAGCGGCGGCATCAGTCTTTTTTTTTAAGTTTAGTCATTTCCTTTCCTAAGACGGCTCCTCTTATTCTACGATAATCCAAGCAGCAGCTGCACGAGTCCGCTCGGAACCAGTCGATTCCTGAGCCATTCGTTCTCCCCTCTCGGTTTCCGTTTGCCAGCCAACTAGAGAACCAACAGTGAATAAACTTAAAGAACCGCTGATTTTGACCGATGAGAAAAAGTGAGATTGGAGATATCATCTGGTCAGTGAGTGCATAAATGGATCCAACTACAAAGCCTTCTTTGCTCTCTCCACCCCTCCTCCCAATGGGCATAAGGATAAGGGTTAGTTACGTCATGTACGAAACTTTCTTTTTAGTATACCACTTCTGGCTCGTCATGCTGCATCTCTTCCGAGACCAGGACCTTTTATCACTCGTTGATGGAACCTCACCCTCAGGCTCCAAAATAGTCGTTTTTACGCTTCCGGGGGTCTCCCTCTCTACAGTGAGGTTCTGTTTGAAGTTATGATTGAGACAATGAGTCATAGGTCTTTCTTTTATTCCCTTGGAAATGAATCACCAAGAAAAAGGCTATTCATTAGCAACAAAAAGAGTAAGACAGGGCGCAGCACTAGAAGAAGAGCGCGACCGAAACCAAGCATGAAAGATTTACTGTGATGCTACGTGCATACACTGATCACTACGGAGAATAGAAAAGATGTCATAAAGCATAGGGACACCGACTTCCCCAAAAAACCATTGATTGGGATCGATATAACAGAGTGTGCTCGATAGGAATCACTATTATGTCCCCGAATGGAATGTATGTCACCTTTTTTCTTTCCCTTTTAGACCAACCTGCCGCGTATAGTTTAGTCGTTTCTTTATGCGAGGGTTTATTCTCCAGTTTCGGGTGCCTCCGGCTGGGAAGAAGCCCTAATCTTCGAGTCAGGAGATACCTTGAGAACAGTGAAAGCGGAATCCTATTTTATTTAGTTTAGAAGAAGGCTTTGTCTCGTCCCTTCCCATTGTAATTGTAGGAGGGAAAGTAAAAGGAGTTATTTTAAACCACCCTGCCCCTAGCCCTACCACAGAATAAAGATATAGCCCTATAACCTGGTTTTCAGCAGATCTAGAATCTACTGCCCCTCTTTCAACAAACTTGCTTGCTATCCCAGCGCGTCTATCCTTAGTTGTCGTGTCTAGCAAGCGAGAAAACGTAACGCGCTAACGAACGCACTTACGTAGTAACCCCTACGCTTTCTGCTGGCGCTACCTTGGATACGCCAACCCAGCGAGACGGGCCTACAGTAGAAGAAGGTAAACTGAAGCTACATCAACTATCGAAGCTGTTGAGTCGGCGGAAGAAGTGAAATCATCTGCAGCAGCCAATTAGATTAGGAACCATCAGACTGATCAATCCCTAGTTAAAGCTATGGTTCTTTATAGGCTCTTCCCCGGCTAGTCCTCAAGCCATGCCAGTCATAATATAATCTCTTCCAGCCAAGGCAGTTGAAGAAGGACTAGAGTAAAGGGAGGAGCACACAAGGCTCGTTCCGTACTTGACTTACGAGCTCGCCTCTATCTCTAACAAAGGAAAAGGATTCAATCCAGTCCCAAGCGTACCTGGGGCTAACCTGTTTACCGTATCCTTAGAGGTCTGCCCGTCGGTACCTCATTTAATTAAGGCGGCCCCTCAACCGCTTTTGGGGTCTTTTTCGACTTGTAATTACTGAAAAGCTCATCGGGAGTACGTATCCTATAAAAGCTGTTACAATCATTAAGAAGAAGGTAAACCACAATGAGAAACCTACTTGTACTAGTCAGTTGATTACCATTTGAAGCAAAAAAAAAGTGCATTAAGAGTCACGATTATGCTCAGGGCGACTGCTCCAGTCAGTACTGGTATGGTCTTAGCGGTTCTTGACTATTTGCATCTTTCTATGAGTTGGCTACTAGAGTAATCAAAGAGTGACGGATTCAGGAGTTACTTGCTAGAGATTGGACAAGTGAGGATTATCGGGAGGGTCGCAGATTTGCTCGCGAACAACTATTCGGATGGGGAACTTCGGAGTGAAAATCCTTCTTTACCCACCAACTGCGATGCAGGATCTTCTTGTCGCGGACAAATGTGGAATAGCATGGCCTAGATTGTGTGTGTATTAGGTAGTTCTCTCTCTTTTATAAGAAAGAACTATTATACAACATCCCCAGGCTTGAGTTTTCTAAAAGCATAAGTAGTAAACATTTTTTACTAAGGTTCCCATACATGCAAACATACAAAATAAAACCAAACAAAGATAGTTAGCATAAATAGGACTCCAGTAAGCATCGGAGTAGATCTCTACTAAACAAAGCCAAAGTCATGCATTAAAACACACTACTTTGCGTCTACAGACACTTATTTAAACCTTATAAAAAGAAAAAGAGTCGACGGACTGGACTCTTCTAGTCTCCCCGGTGCCCGTGGGTGACAGCCTGCACTATGAGTGCTTGCTGCTCCGCCCGCAGCGCTTGCTGCCTCCCCTCCAAATCCTCGATATGCTCTCTGGCAGCGCGAATACGCGCTTCTTTCCTGGCAGGATCCAGTGTTCTAACACTCCTCAAAAAGAGGTTTAGCACTCTACGGCGCTCTTGAATCTCATTTTGCAGTTGCCCCATTTCGGCAGCAATTGCAGAAAGCCTGTTTGCAGCATCCATAGCCATACGTGCAAGTACTCAATTTCTTTGATTTGAATTTGATGAAGTGAAGACACTTATCGAGCCTCCATTTATAGAGTGGTAGAGGAATCTCGCCATGCAGTACGAATTGCATGGCTGGCACAATTCTAACTACTATAACCACGCTGCCTGTATGAACAAACAAACTTTGCAGAACCGTTTCACCTAATCGATCGTGGTGAAGTCAGCAATGGATTCGGCGGATCATCCACGTCACGAATTGGATGGCAGGCCCAATTCTGACTAGTTCTCCGCACTACTTTTCTGCAGTTAAAATACTCTTATGCCTATATTAGTGAAAAACTGGCTGGCTCTGGCTACCAAACAAAAGATCCCCAAATCACACTGCCTATATGAACAAACAAGCTTTGTACAACCAGCTTACGTGGAAAAGATTCCATATTCTATGCCAATGGACTCGTGACATCCATGTACTGAGTCGTCAAATGAGCCATGTTAATAAAGCCCAAGCTTATACGCATTGGCCCACAGAGTGCCCCAATAGGGCCCGAATGCAAGACCCAAGCCTACATGGACCCATCCTACAAATGAAGACTTGGGCCTGTTTCGATGAAAGCCCACAGAAGGGAACAAGCCTACCCATCATCAAAGCAAGCCCAAATGCTTGAATGACCTCATTGTCACTTCATCCCTCTCCTTACTCCTCAATATAGTCTATGAGAACGTTTTTCTGACCAACTCTCATGGCTTTAGGAGGGTTTTTTCCTAAGCTAGCTCCCGCCTTCTTCCGGATTTTCTCCTAAATTCCAGCTATGATCGACCTTTCGAATGAATGAAGTTAGAAGCTAAGGGCTTTGGTCGAGTGAAAGCCTTCTTTCGAAACCAAGTCGTAGTGACGAAAGGAAGGCAGACGCGCAGGTTAGATCAGCCCGCCGCTTATTTATCTCGTAGTTCCACTTTAAGATCGTGGAGCAACACCAAAAGAAGTGAGCTTTTAGGGTTAGGAAGCGAGAAGAAGAGTGAAGGTCGCCCCTATAAAGTATGTTCAAAGAATGGCTTGAGTGAAAGCTGGAGTGGCACAAGACAGATTGAAAGCTAAGGGAAGGGAGGTTTGCAAGGAGGTATACTGGCAGAGCAGGAAGATAGGCAAAGGAGAATCGGCCCGATGCCTACACCTATTGAAAGGGGCGACGGCTCAGATGAAGCGAGCCTATCTTGTTTAGTAAGGGAGGCAGTCTAAAGCGATCTGCTCTTCTTCTTCCTCCACTGGAACTATTACTGAAGAAGGAAGGCTTGATGCTAATCGTATTACATCTCCAGCAACTAAAGAAAGAGCTAGAACTGCAACTGCACCTATAGAATCAACTTCAGATGGAAAGGTTTGAAAGAAAGCAGCTAGGAGTGGTTCAGAATCCGATCCCTTTGAGTGGAAGTAATTATCGCTGGTTCCATCCCGGGAGTGCCCTATAAGCATGAGTTACCCTCGATAAAGAGAAGGGGCTAGGAAGGATTCCTTCTGCCAGTAAGCGAGTGGGAGATGCCTTCTTGTCCGGTGAGGGCAAGTATAGAAAGCTTATCATTATCATAGAGTAAGGTTGAGAATAAGAGTCAAGTAGGTCGTCACTGGGCTCTGAAAGCCGAATATAAGTCCTTGTATATGAAGTGTCAGCCAGAAGTCCCACACCAGCTCTAACTCTAAATGAGTCACCCTGAACTACTAGGCCAGATGTCCTACCCGAAGACTTTTTAGCTGTAAACCCTGCTCTTTACTTATCCTTCTATTTTGATATCACACACGTCGATGCGCGTGCCTGCTTTAATAGAGTAGAGAGATGCTTATCTTTTATTCTGGGAGTCAAAAAGGAGCTGCTCTCGAATGCGCTTACCTTGCCTTGTCGTCGATTACCTTCTGACTCTTGTGGGACTTCACAACGCTCATGCCATCCCTCCCCCATTTAGCCAAGGGAGTCTTAGATTCGCAGCATTCATTGGATTGAAGTCAAAAGAAAGAGTTGAGACTCTCCAGATGTAAATACCCACCTGGGAAGTAACCATTCCCTATTTGAAAGAAATTCCTGTATACTTTCCGTTGTCATTGGATCAATATCTATGGTATATAACCCTACTTCACTCCTATTGCTTCAAGAGCTGATTCAATTGTTCGAGGAAGAGGTAAGCTGGGAAGGTTGGGAAGGGAGGAGGGGAACAAGCTAACGGGAGAAGGGGAGAGATAAATTTCACAGTTCAAGGCTTTCAAAGAGTCAAGCTCGGATAGTAGATTAACTGGTGGCAAGAATCCGACCAACAGACTAATCTGGGTATTCCCAAAGATGCTTGACCAGTCGAAGAGGAGGGGCTTCTTTCCACAACTGAAAGAGAATCTGAAACAGGATCGGGAACATAATCTGGAGAAGATTTAGGATCACTGGAACTGAGTATCAAGGTGATTCCCAGAACTTTGGGTACGAGACTAATAGTTCAATTCTATAAGCCATTTCTGAAAACCCTATCATCGAGTTCTTTCAGTACCTTTGAGTCAGCGCCAAATCCTTTCATCCCACCAGTCGGCTAGCATTCCAGTCCTTCTAGCAGTCCTAAAAGCAAATCAGTCCGTCCACAAATCATCTGAAAAAGTGGGTCGATTCCCCCGCCAGATGTTTCATCACTTGTTCAATCCTTTCTTGAAAGAGATGCTCATCTGCTCTGGTTAGCTCGGTAGAGTGGCAGGCGAAATCCGTCTCTCTTTATAGATATAGAATAGGCCGGCTAGTCACTTCTTACTCGTGTAGTGAGAAAATCCTTCTTTTTTTCATGATAATAGTTTTTTACTCTTTATTTTGAAGCAAGGTGGATCTATACGGGAACCGGTAAGTAGATAGTTAGAATCGTATTCTTCTTTCTTCTTGATTGTTTGCACGTTTGTATGAGAATAAAGCTCATCTCCTTCGGTAAGCACATATAGGGTATCGAGCCCTCGGCGCTTGAGAGGACCCCGGGGAGCTCTTCTGTGATAGGCTCCGAGTTCCTGACTCTACTAGGCAACTAAGACATTAGATGAGGGAGTGCTTGTCTGTTTAGCGCTCTGTGGTTCATAGATTGGATATTGAATTCTCCGAAGATGAGTCTCCCTCGAGCCTTACTTCCAAGCACTGCTTCTATAGTCAACAAAGAAGTAGGGTTTCAGACTTCGTCATGAGTTTTACCTTCTGTTCTAAGAAAGAATGCCTGAGCTTCTGTAGCGCGAAGACAAGAACTAGTCAATTTATCTCCAATCTGGAATAAACTTCTTCCTCCATCCATACACTGACATCAGTTACTGAAAACCGAGATATGGGCATAAAGAAAATCAAACTCTTTGCTTTGAATAGCTATCCCGTCGTACTCAAGGGATGAAGGAAGTGAAGTTGAGTTTCCTGCCTCTATCTTCTAGTTATGTACCTTATAGCCCGCCTAGTCCCCGAGTAGAGGGTTTGCTGGGAATTCCTGGTGGAAAAAGATCGTGAAATGGCAATGGCTTTTATTAGTCAGATCCGCCCTTCTCGGTGGTCGTTAGCAGCTGCTATTTGAAATCCATTCCCGCTGCTGTCGTCAACGGTAGAACTCCTCGGGCATCCGTCCGTTCTTGCTTCTGGAGTTCAGGAGTGGATTCGATTCGATGAGAGAGATCAGTCTTTTAGGGGTCATCCCCGAGTGGACGAGCAGAAGGAGATCCCCGGATGATAGGCCTGGGGCGAAAACTCTTCAGAAGTTCTGGCGCTTTCAACCCTCGAAAGAAAATTTGATTGATGAAACAGTGGATTTCGCCGGATCTATAGAACAAAATAGTGACTTTTGAGCCAATGATCCCTATCAGTAGTGATTGATTCCCCTTGGAATCTTAAAAGTCCATTTTCTATTAGCCGAGGTTTGCCATATAAAATAAATACCATTGAGCCGGAGTGGACTGCTTTCGAACGACAGGCTTTTAGTTGAAAAGAAGCCTAAGAAAGCGACTGAACATCGCCTTGGGACAGAAAGAGAGAGAAGGGCGAGTCAAGACTTCCAGTTTTATAAAATAGAAGATCCAGATCTTGGAGCACCTAATCAACCAGTTGAGGAAGAGGAACGAAGGTACTCAGCCTCCTGGGGCAAGTGGGAGCGACACACTGAATGAACCAACTCCAATGGAGCAGGATCAAGAAGAAGTGAAGCTACGTAAAAGTGAGCGTGGTAGAATCTCTCGTCGTCGATTTGAGATTGAGGGAGGACAGGTTGGTTCGAGGACCCCTTGGTCAAAGGAAAGGTACAAAGGAACTCGACCACTTGTTGGGAGAGGTTGTGAAACAAACTCGACTAAAAGGAGAGGTATAAAATGATTCCGGGGCGGAGCCATATGACGCGAGAGTGTAGACTCTGGAACTCAGGGAGCAAGACCCTAAAGAAAGTTCAAGAAGCTATGAAGAGTGGTAAACTCTAAAAGGAAAGATGGAAACTGGGGAGTTGGCTGATAAAGATGGACAGTAACGATTGCGTAATATAAATTTATCGGCCTCGTCATCGAAAGCGGCTTCCAATTGCTCGGAAATTTTCAGCTATATGGGGGGCTTGGATGGTGAGCAAAAACTATTAATCAAGAAGTTGGTCAATTTTCGCATGAAAGAAGGTAAAAGAACGAGAGTTCGTGCTATTGTTTATCAAACTTTTCATCGCCCAGCTCGAACTGAACGCGATGTAATCAAACTTATGGTTGACGCCGTAGAGAATATAAAGCCCATATGCGAAGTAGCAAAAGTAGGAGTAGCGGGTACTATTTATGATGTCCCTGGGATTGTAGCCAGGGATCGTCAACAAACCTTAGCTATTCGTTGGATCCTTGAAGCAGCTTTCAAACGACGTATAAGCTACAGGATAAGCTTAGAGAAATGTTCATTTGCTGAGATACTGGATGCTTACCAAAAGAGGGGAAGTGCACGTAGGAAAAGGGAGAATCTTCATGGACTGGCTTCCACCAATCGAAGTTTCGCGCATTTCAGATGGTGGTAAAGTGAGACCACATAAAGAGCTCTTCGTCATTCAGTCAGATTATTAAGTAAGATATGGTTTGACCCTTTTCCTTTTTGTTTTCATTTTCATCCAGAAAGCCGGCCTTCCTCATACTCCTCCCTTCATTCATTGAGTTAGAGGAATCCATAGGAGGCCCACCCATTATGCATTGCATGAAAGAACCTTTCTTTTTTGTATGACTTCTCTTTTGCCTCAGGTCGAATGAATACGAAAGGGAGATCAATCAAAGAAACAAAAAAGGCCATGAATGAAGAAGTTGGGCCTTTCACCCTCTTTCTAGTTACTCTGGGAGCTGATCTGATAAATGCACTTCAAAGGGAGGGAAGGCTAGGTCTTTCCCATGTTGGTATGGCCGAGCATAAAAGATTTGAAAATGAAGTCAAAATAAGAAAAGGTAGAGAGAAAACTGAACGAAAGCGGTAGCCCCCGTCAGGGCAAGAGAAAGAAAAGTAAGGACTCTTGTTTTCCGCATACGCATATAGGCTGTGAAAAATAAGTCCACTTTTTTAATAGAGAAAGTGAGTGATTCGTCTACTTTCTTAATAAGGTAACGGAACGAACTTCAAGTCCTTCGTAGGACGCCGCCGTTTGCTAAGATGTGCTTCCACATCGTGAGCTTTAGTGCACAAGTCGTCGAATCCCTTAAAGGAAAGGTTTGGGGCAGGAGTATCGACGACAAGTCGTGCCTGAAGTTGTTCATGCACATCTTGAGGAGCTCTTGTTAAGTAAACTTATGGGGACAGGCAAAAGTAAAGGCTCGCCACCTTGCAGTGAATTCCATGACAGGTTCATTATACCTTTGCTTGGTTTTTAGTAGTTCGGGCACTCCAACCCTTCTTTGTGTGTTGCTGAACTGCTTCCTGAACTCCGAGACCCTTGCTTCCCAAGTCGGGATCGACTCTTCAGAGAGGTGGAGGTACAAAGGAAAAAACACTGGAAGGATAGGTAGTTTACTGGCTAGAGAGAGTCAGAAAGCAGTTTAGTAAGGTAGTTTACTGGCTTTCTTCCTTTCTTCAATGCTTGAGGGACTTCTTTACCGTCTAACCTAGTGGAGTTAGGGCGACTAAAGAAGGTTCTTCTCAAGACCTTAAGAGCAGCAAGAAGAAAAGTCAGAAGAAAGCCCAGGGGGTAGTGGCCTTTCTTCTCAGAAGCAAAGGTAAGTCCATTCTGTACCAATTTTTGTTGCTGGAATATATTATATTCGGACTAAACACGGAGTATAAACAAACAGGCTGAGATTATAAAGCTGATCAGACAGAATAACCTCTCTCTTTTTGGTCTTCTTGAGACACATGTTAGGAGGGTTAATAAAGAGACTGTGTTTAGGAAGACTTTTGGTAGCTGTCAGTCTATTGACAATTAGAATTTATCAATTTTGGGGCGCATTCGCGTAAAATGAGACTCCATACAATGGGCTGGCTAGCCTTTCTCTCCGGTTGACCGGGGCAGTATCGACTCCAGCCGTTCCTCCAACGCTAGCAGGCATTAGCCCTACTTTCCTCCCCAACCTTATATGCTAGGACATCCATTCATGAGAGTCAGCTTCGTTTCTTTGCTTTGTCTCGAACACATTCTTAATCAGAAGTTTTACGTAACGCAGACATACTTTCTTTTCTTTTGCTTCTTGGTTGATTTCTTCTATTCTATTCTTACTCCTGCCTATGAAATGGAATCCTTAAGCCTGAAAGCGTACTCAAAGCTTTCTTCCCTAGCATCCATCTTAGCGACTTCCCGCAGGCAAGTATGCAACAGCAACCCGAGCAACTTACTTGACTATTTACATATCTTATTTCCAGCAACAGCTCTTTCTATCTTTCTGGCTGAGCTTTCTACCTACCCATCTCTTTCAAACCTGGTTTGCTACTCGATAGATCCCCTTTCCCCTGCGACGGATGGATCCTGACTTGGCTACTTCAGGTTGATCCGATCAACCAAGAATCTTCCCATTTGCTTACTCCCCGGCATCCTCTTAACTGCGTCAAACCTATGCCATACAATCCTAGCCCATTCATTACCTTCTTCTTCTGTTGATTTTGTGCTCACGGCTTCCTAGATTGAGTAGCTGAACCTAACACTCGTTCTAAAATGAGAAACTTAGCTTACAACTTGGCGGGATATGTGAATTCTTAACTTCTCCCGCCTAGGAAACGAAACGACTTTCAGACCTCAGCTTGAAGATAGGCAGAAGGATGAGCAAGTTTGAAGCCGACGTAGCCAGTTCGAACTAAGCGCTTTGATAAGAAGTTGCTTCTACCCGGCTGCCTTCCTTATATATGAGATATTGAGCTTTCCACAATAGTGATATCTAATCGACTTTCCTAATCTCTTGAAAAGCGTACTTTCTACTTTCCTAAATAGTGATCTATTGAGTAAACCTACTGAAGTAGCTAGCTACCCCGTTCTATTTTCTATCCGGAAGTGCGCAACTGACTTATTGATTTTCTGTTTCTCCTTGAAGAAGACAAGATGAGAATCCTTTCAATTGCTTATCAATTGCTTATTCTCTCCGTTGATTACTATTTTCTTGATCCGCTTCTGAATAGAAGAGATTTGACCTACTTTCATTCACTTCCTTATAGGAGGTCGGGAAAGTTAGCTTCCTACAAGAAAGGATTGCTTCTAGTTCCGTAACACTCATTGATTGGGCATGGAATGGGAATGCTGATTAGGGGGAATAAGAATACATTGACCGGAGGACTGCGCAGGGGATGAAAAGGAATTGATCTGACCCAATCTATTGATCCGGACGGGACTACGAAAGATTTACTTTCTTCCTTCAGCTTGAAAGCGGGAAAGAAAGGAATAGACAGAAGAAAGTATTAGAGAGGAATAAGCGAGTTTCAGAGTAGTCCTAACCTCAGTTGACCGATGATGGTTCTGCTGGTTCTTACTTGAATCTCTTGCTTTGAGAATAATACTTCAAAAAATGCTTTTCTCTTGCGATGTCACCACTCGCTTTATATATAGTATAGGACTAGACCAACTTTCGCCGATCTTCGACCGCTGGCGTATATGAAGCACGTTTTCTCCGTCCCTACCTCCCCTGCACCCGGCCATGGATCAAGGTCTACTTCTTTCTGGTTCTCCTCCGGCACAGGAAAGTAGGTTCGTGGCTCTCCGTCTCCTTTCTTGATGAAGTAAGGATTCATTTCTTTTGTGTCTAGTCGAGTACTTGTTTTGACCCTTGGAATGCTTTTCTATTTTCATTCAGTTTATCCCCTTGTGCCAACCCTTTTCTCGTCTAATAAAGAAAGGAGTCCCGGGCCCTACCTCTACTGAATGGACTTCTACAGCTAACGATCCCTGCTAACAGCCGGCCTTACCTTAAGCGCGTTACAAATGTTCTTGACAGGTTCACCCCTACACTGGGGAGCAAACTGCCTATCTGGGAGGCTCGCGATCAAACTATCAATCTCATAAGAGAGGAAAGCCTCAGAACGAAAGCAGGCACAAAAGGAAAGAGTCACTTGTTATTAATATCAACAATTCTAAATTACAGTGGTATGTTAAATATCCTATTTCGCTGGTTAAAAGCTCGAGAAGATCTTTCCTCATGTGAATTCAAAAAGCAAGGATCTGTCCAATGGATTTGCCTTGAAAACAAAGTCGTATTTGAGTTGGGAAGTTATAGGAAAAAGGTTTGCCTACGGAGAAGACTTAATCAATTCACTTCGTGGATAAACTTCATGGTGTTATTCTTTTGGAATTTCCGGTGGGAAAGACCAGGGGAAGCATTGACACTATGGAAAGAATCTATCTCTGGCAAGGGCAAAAGCGATAGGCCAGATTAACGAGGAAAGGGGGACTGGTTCAACCTCAGGAATGAGAGCAAGCAAGTCCATCTTTGTTCTGGAATTTATAAATCAATAGCACTTGATGGAGATCTGTTGATTAAGTAGATTGCAGTCGAAGCACATTCGGCCCAAAATGCTTTTGACAATCCTGACTCACTTAGCATGCTTCTCACCTTTGTTACTTTGCGGATTCTATGGATATTGATTCACCCGGGCATTCCGATGCATCTTCACTAGTTGCCTTTCAATCAAAGGCCGTCTTCTCTTCCGAAAGCCCTTCTTATTCTAGAGATGAATGTGCAGCTGACTAGGTCCCAAAATGGGGCATTCTGTCAAAGAACTTATAAGAAAGTGCCACAGCATGAATCCGTTCCTGCGTCAGCTACCCCCGGACTTGGGATATTACCACTACACCGCAGGGAAGGAAGAATTCTTCTTTCGACGATCCCGGAAGATTGATTATTACGGAATGAATGAGCAATCCGGAACGGATAACTATTCTGGGGGAATAAGGCAAGTGCCCAAATCTCGGACATCAAGCAATGGAATCGAATTGGGTTTCTGGCGGGCTCAGACCGGCAGTTGGTTTTTTGTTACGTGATATCGGCCTTTGGGGGTGGGATCTTGGTCTCAAGCCATCCTCCTGCGAATAAAGGCTCGAAGCGAGAAGTATAGTGGGCGGCCTCTCACGAATGGCTTTCTTCGGCCTAATTCAGAGTCGCCCGACTCGGCAAGCTGCTGTCAAAGAGGTTGATATTCCTAATACTGAACACGAGCTTCTTGAGTCACCTTCTTTCCAAATAGAATAGATCTCATTCTGACAGGGAACACACGAAGGAAAGACTGGCCCACGTAGTCTTAGATCGAGGTATTACCCGGCGGAACTCTCCTATAAAACTACAGGAGAACTGCCTTATGCTAGTGCATCTCTTGAAGTAAAGAAGTTGACTGAGACGAAAGCCCAACAATAGTAGAATGAAGAAAGGAACTCTTTTCCTCAAGCCGCTTGAGTCTTACATTTTAGAAGTGAAAGCAACTTAATGAGAAGCTAGCTCGACTAATAAGGTTTGGGGGGTACCAGCTAGACCGGCAGGGATAGGGGATAGGGCTGAGCTCACACCCGAGTCTTAGGATTAGGACAGGAAGCACTCTTTCAAATGGGAAAGAAAGATGGAGTGTACTATCACCTGGACTAAGGTTATCCTATTTCCTTTGCAGATTAAGCAGGCACTTTTCTCTTTTCACTTGAAGGATAAGTTTTTCCTACCTACTTACTTTTCCAGCCAGAAAGGGTACTAGTCTCTTAGTTAGCCAGTCAAGGTGTCAAACGAGCAAAGCAAGGGCTAGGTCAAGGTCAAAGAAAAAAAAGGGGGTTCTTTCTCGTAAAGCACTCTTGCTATCATTCCTCGCCTTACTACCAAGCGTAATAGCTAAAGAGCTAAGAGTGCTAGTGTCATTCCGTCTAGCGATAGTGGGCCAGTAGTACCGGTATGTATCTATTGTACCAGTAGTTGCGATTTTCATTCATAATTTCATCGTCCTATGCATTTCCAGTTCTTTTCTTTCTCCCTTTACGCGAGTTGAAGTTTAAGTTGAAGATTTCCTTCCCTTCCTGCCGAACTCTCTCTGAGTTCCCTGCCAGCTAATGCTAAAAGGCAGTCCTAATCTACTTATTTTTCTCTTCCAGCTAGTTCCGGTTCTCTTGATTGAAGATAGGTTGATATGGGTTCATGCGAGCTCCTAGTCATTTCAAGGTACCTTGGATGGGGTCATAGCTAACAGCTATGGAATTCCCGGGGCTGGTAGCAGTCTCAATTCTCGTATGCTTAACACGTGGTGGAGCTAAGGATTTCATACCTTCTTTCTTTTCTATCTTTCTTCTCGCCGACCAAGGCGAGGCGCTCTTAAGCCGTTTCAGGAAGGGAAGGGGCCATCTACTACAAAATCATACCTTTCGGACGTTGCCACCGCTCAATCCACCCCTGCAGAAAGTTGGTATTCAAGAGACGGAAACTATGTCAAGAAGGTGGAACTAGGAATAAGAACAGGGATCCACGTCGAGCCATCCTGACGGACGAGCAGCATCAATTGAATCGGCAGACACAAAGACGAAGACAGAGACGAGCTAACATGTAAAGTAGTGGAATGGAAAAGGATGGTAGCCCACCCAGGACAGCACATAGAGTAAGGTTGGCTCTATGCGAGAGAGGAAAACCGCATGGACACGGCTCCTTTTGGATAGATCGTCAAGCAATTTACCCATATAGTTATTATCGCGAGGTTGAAATACAATCCATTACATCTGGATTTCAACTTGAGAACCTCGAGAACCAAAGATATAAACTGAAAGATAGAAGCTATCTAACAATTTGAATATGAATAGGAACAGTCTTCATAGAGAAGAGACATGGACAATGTATCCTTAACAGTATGGCAATCTCTTCCTCTTTCGATTGGCAAAGAAGCAAAAATAGTAAAGCGATAAAAGAAGCAACTCCTTGAGCGGCTCTATCAAGGAGCAGAGGCAAAGGATCTTCTCCAGTGGTCATTAGTAATGCACTAAGTGGTCCTTATTGGGTGCTGGCGAAGCATAAGAGGAGATTCTTAACGTCAGGAATATTGGCCTTAGCATCTTTCTTATATATAAAAAATGATCTTTCTCTACTTGAGAAGGTTCTTACCAGGCATACTACTCATCGATTATTTTGCCCTTTGGGATCGAAACAACCTATTAAAGGTTGTCGCCTACATAACCTACCTCCCAGACTAAGGGAAGAAGGTCTCAGATCACTGTAGTTCGAGCCCTTTTGTTAAAGCAGTTCCTGTACTTTGAATGAATTCAAGTTAGTAAAGTAATCTGCTTGAAGGGGCCCGCCTCACCACTCTCCTTCCCCTTATATCATGGAAGCAAGCCAAACGAAAGCAAACTAAGCATGATACAAGGGCCTGCCTTTCGGTACATAAAAACGGCAGTTACACTCTTTCACTGTCTTACTTTGGCCCCTCTCTAGCCAAATCAAAAATGGGAACACCCCCTGAGACACCAAAAAAATTTATATAACGGATAGACCATGTCAGCCTACACCTTCATCACTAAGAAAAATCAATTACGCGATCCTTACCTTACTGTCCATCTTTCTATAAGCCAACTCCACTGTTTCAACCTATGCATATTCTTGTCATTTTTTTTCTTCTCCGCAAACGAAGAGAAGAAATCCTAACAAGAGAAGAAGGAAGTCTAGGCCCTCAATCCACCCTTCGATCCATTCTAGGTTTGGAAAGTAAGGAAGAAAAAACAACAACGCCCCAAAGAGTAAGGGGACTAGAGGTTGTCTTTCCACCCTTATATTTTTTTGAAAAATGAAAAAACCAACTCCAAGGAATAGATGAGCCAAAATAAACCCAAAGGGAATGGGGCACGATATGTTCTCTCCTCCAGGCGCGGACGCTATGGAAAATATTCCAATACCGATACTATTTAAAAAATAAATAAAAAATGCTATAAGAAATGCTTGTTTTTTGCGTTTCCTAAAGCAAAGGAATATGATGCAAGCCCCCGACACCAGGGCACTTAGCTTTGCCGGTTCGTGCAGAAAATTTTCACTATAACAGGCTTGGCCTAAAACCCAAAAATAGAGAAGCAGTAATAGTAAGGGAAAAATGGACCACTTAGGGCGCTCCTCCAAAAAGAAGTTAAGACCATAGTAGCTTGCTAGTTGGAAGAGAAGAAAAAAGGCCCATTGGGCGAGGCCCTTTTCCAAGGAATAGAAGATAAGAATTGAAAACGTAAGAACGTTCTCTGGAAGAAGTAAAAGAAAGAAACAAAAAATTGGAAAGATTATGAAAATAATACCTTCGATACTTACGAGATTCTTTAGAAACAGAGTTGCTACGACAGAATAAAACGCGCAAATCAATAAGAGCCATTTCGCCTCTTTTTCTTCTTTAGTTGTAAAGAGGCGAAAATTCAAAATAAACTGAGAAAGTTGTAATACAACTTGGAAAGCCCTTGTATAATTATCTTCTTTGAAATCGGGATAAATTTTAAAATAACAAATACAAAAAAATATATACAACGATGTAAGATATCCAATCTTTACAAAGACCAAAGCTCGAGTACGGTCTGTCCGACGTTTTTCTTCTCTACCATGACGAATCAATTGATTAGATGTAGGCATACATACTCTTTCCTTTCTTTTTCCCCCCATTTTTTGCCCTATCACTTTACTCCCGATCCGAAGCACCCCTTTTCCATTCATAGAGAAATCCAATTTTTTATTTTTTCTATTGTTTGTTCTTTATGCGGGGACAGGATTCGAACCTGTAATCTTCAGGTCATGAGCCTGATGAGTTGACCAATTCCTCTACCCCGCTTCTTCTCTTCTACAAGTAGGCTTCTTTCTTCTAGAGACAAACGACCGATTGAACTACAATCCCAGTTTTCAAATTATTCTTCTTGTCAACCTTCTTCTCTTACGATATTTCAAAAGAAAGAAGTAGAGTCGTTGGACCAACAACCGCCAGGATCAAAGTCTTCTTTAGTCATCAGGAAGCTGATTTGAATAAAAAGTAAACATAGGATTAGGTCTCACCTGCGCTAGGGACTTTCATTGAATCAATCTCGGTATGTCAATCGGAAGCTCAAGAAGAGATAGTATCTTCCTTTCAGTAGCCTCTGGTCTTGCAGTTGGGTTTCCCCGCCCAAAGCCTTCTAATGATTCCGTTAAGGCAAATATCCCATAATAAGATATACGAATAAGACGGATCAGACCGAACTGTCAATGCATTCATTCCATCTCCACCGGAATAACCCCTATGCATAGCTCCTTCCCTCTTCTATGAAGTTGAAGTGAAGCAAGCGAGCCTCTCGATTGAGGGAGACCGATCTGAGTCAGTTTATCCAGTATTTTAGGAAATGTTCGGGATAGATTCACGTTTTCCCGGTCTTTTTGATATAAATTAGCGCTTTTGTGGTACGGGTGGAGGGCTATGAGCTCGTTCACTCAATCCCGGGGAAACAACTCCCTTAGCCTTAGTTGGAAGCTAAACCAAAGTGAAGCTTGTAGGCTCGTAGAGAAAGCTATTTTGCAGGTATACCCATAGATCCATGTTCCTGAACAGTCTCGGAGAAGGCCACCAGCACCCGACTTACCAGAATGTCCCGTTGCAGCACCATGCAAGAAAAGGTTCCTCTTGGAAGCACCATCCGTATTGAATTTGAACCAGCCAATGGAAGGAAATTCCCAAAACTCAAGAACCTGAGCTTATAAGACCAAAACAACTTGGACCTGCCGAATAGACTAGAAGACGATATCATAGTTCTGAATGGCGAGCACTACCTGATGATAGGGAGTGCTCTGTCGCGTTCCATTCGTTTCGATTTCAATATAGGGCAAGTCCTTTTTCCGACAGAAGGAGTGGTCGTTTTGGGTGACAGAATAAGATTCCCCGGATCTCCCTCAATCTCCAAGAATTACCCTCCCACGCTAAAAAAAAAGTAGCATTTCCTGGACGTAGGTAGAGTCAAACTCTTTGAAATATATAGACTGGATTCCATTTAGATATAAGTCATCATATATATATATGAGTTCAGACATATCTGAATCGTCCACGAGGACGAAATTGACTATATCCATCATAGAAGAAAGTGGATTTGGGGGGAGAATAAGATTTTCCCTTTCAAAAATGGAAAGGATTCTGTCGTAGATCTCCTCGAACAATCTATCGAACTCGAGGTCCTCCTCAATTGTAGGAGTTTCAACAGATAAAAAGTCTTCCAATTCTGCTTCTGCAAAAGTCGGAGAATCAGGGGCCCCTGATTCTTCTTCTTCGCTAGCCCCTGGCTCCTCTTGGTGAACTGCCCCTTCTTGGGCCGTTAGGTATACCTTCCTTCAAATCGAAGTCACTAACGCATTTCTATTCCTCCGCTTGAACAGAGCTTCTATTATGGCTAAAGAAAGAATAAAGTCCAATCGAAGTGGTGTGGTAATCGCACATTTTCTTCCACTTATTTTTATCCATCGCCTGTCAACCATTCATTCCTTTGATTGACATAGGTCGCGAGCGATCTAATTCAAAGGAGAATGCTTTGGTAGAATTCATTTTGTGTGAAATCCGCAATTATCTTCTTCTCCCCACTTAGGATAAACTGATAATATCAATTTACTAGTAAGCAATGAACACTAACTTAAACTCGAAGCATTTGAGTTGAGAAAAGAAGGTTCCGTTCCTACTTATAAGCTAAGCCAATCGATCGATGCAAAGTATGTTTTGAGCTGTAGTGTAGGAGCACTGATCTGTACTTCTGGAGAAGAAAAAAAATCTGTGATAAAGACAGAAGGAATCCGGTAGACTGATTAAGCGGCACCTGCCGTGAGATCTAGTTATTACTGACTGAGCACTAACCAAACTGAAACTGGAGCGAAGTCTCTACCTATTAGGTAGTAGGGGGCTCAAAGGGAAGATGAACTTGCTAAGCCAGGCGGCATATAAACCTATCCGGGGGATAAGTGGATCTCCTGTTACTTTTGTTCGGAAGTATGTGATCCATTAATCCAACATCGTTTTCTTGGCTACTTTATCGTATGCAGCCTGATTGATGAGCGTCGGCTAACCACGAGAGTAGTTCTTGAAAACTTTCACAAGACTCTGCAGCCAGACTTTACTCTTTTAGGCAAATTACGAAGCACATGGGCGTACGCGGCAGTGAATGTGATTCACCCCATCTCATTATGTTTGAGCTGGTTTCTGGGCACCATAGGCTGCTCATCGCCTCTACCTCTAAGGTGTGCTGATCTGAGGATACTTCTTCTAAAGAAAAAGGAATTCTGCCTCCTCCCACTGTTTTACCATCTCGGCATCTTCCAGCATCTCTTTTATTCAATCATTCCACTTTTGGCTTTCTGTTTCTATGCCCCTCGTCCTGTTTGTCCGGCCGCTTCATTGGAATTCCAGAGGAGGTATGTCGTCTGGATCCTAGCTGTTTCCCGACACGTTGTCTTCTTGGAAAATTCTTATTATATTATGCTTCTTCACCCACACCACTTGCACCACCCACATCCTCCATTTCTTATCTTCCTTTTTTTGATCCTGAGAAAACTTCGACGGAATCGGTCTGTCAAAGCCCAGCGAATAATGCAACGTTCGTGCCACCGCCTTCTTTCTGCCCCAGTAGGTAATGACTCAGAACTCTCTGCTCCTTCTGCACCATCTGAATCTGTAGTTCCTCTTCGACGTTTCAATCGTCAATCTGTATCTACTGTCTGATATGGGTATTATCCTGAAATATATGGTGCTTCATCTTATTTTTTGACTACTTTTCATTCTGTTCATGTCCCTTCTACCTATAAGCAGGCAGCAGAACTCGCATGTTGGCGCAAAGCCATAGATGATGAGCTCCAGCCCCTAGAATCAAATCATACTTGGTGTTCCTCAACTCTCAGATAGTTTGAAATTTATCAAACCATGCACTTGTTTCAATCCATATAGAGATTTACGAAGACGACAAACGAGAGTTTTTTCCGCTTCCTGGTAGCCAGGAGGAGGTTGCATAGCATATAAACTGTCTCCTTAAGATGACCATGAAGAAATTCATTTTGAACGTCCATCTGATGTAAAGACCTATGGTGAATGGGCGGAACAGCCAACGGGGTACGAACAGTAGTCATTTTGGCAACGGGAGCAAATCTTTCTTCATAATCGATGCCATACTCCTGCTTATAGCCTTGAGCAAGCAATCGAACTCAATCAAGTATCGGAAACCACACTCGCCACAGCACCTGGTTATGGAATAGAGCTCTGGAGTTGGCTTGAAACGAGACTATTTCAAAGATCCTTGTTTCGGATGATGAATAGTCACTCGTCAGCCTGCCCTTCCCCTCACGGAGCGGTAACAGAACTACTGGGAAGATCAAAGAAGATTTCCCATAACGCGTTGACAGCAGACTAAGACGCGCATCTAGATTGGAGAAGTAAGTAGGCCAATGCCATGGGTGGAAAACTATCGCCTCACACCCTAGGAATTTGGTACGAATCGAGAAAGAATTCTCTCCCGGAAGGCTATGAAATAGAATAATGAGCACTCGTCTTTTTTCATTCTTTCCGGGTTCGGCTAAGACGGCCGCTGTAGGGAACTGATGTACCATAGCTTCGTTATACCTTCTTCAACCCTATGAGAAGCATCTAGATATGTACTTTCCCTGTGATCACTCAATCGTCCAAGTGCTGAGGGGCACAGTGGCCAGGATAAAAGGAAAAGGGTGGATAACGAGACCCAGACTTTGATGTAATGTAATTTCACTGCCTTATTGAGATAGGGGCATTTCAAGATGAGAGTGAGAAGACCTGCTTTCCTCCTCGTATCGAGCATCGCTCTGAGTAAGGCTTGGGAAATCGATATCCCGGTTCCGATGTAGCATTGGATCAAGTACCAACTAGTAAGGAATCCAAGGTTTTCGTACATCAAGAGGAATCT